AATCAAAGGATCCATGCGCGCTCAAAGACGTAAAACAGTTACTTGGGACCTCTTTCAAGTAAATGTGCATTCCCCACTTTTTTTGGACCGTATAGACAAAGCATCTTTTTTTTATTCTTTTCATATTAATGAAATGAAGAATCTTATTTTGAGGAATTGGATGGGGAGAGAACGAGAATCTAAATTTAAAATTTTAGATTCCCATTTTGAAAATGAAGAAACAAAAGAAGAAAAGGATAAAAAAGAACGTATAGAAATATCAGAAGCTTGGGATACCTTTGTATTTACTCAAGCAATAAGAGGTTTAATGTTAGTAATCCAATCTTTTTTTAGAAAATACATTATATTGCCTTCATTTATAATAGCTAAAAATATTTTACGTATGTTATTATTTCAATTCCCCGAGTGGTACGAGGATTTGAAGGAATGGAATAGAGAAATGCATATTAAATGCACCTATAATGGTGTTCAATTATCAGAAACAGAATTTCCCCAAGATTGGTTAACAGACGGCATTCAGATAAAGATTCTATATCCTTTCTGTCTAAAACCTTGGCGAAAAGCTAAGGTACGATCTCATCATAGAGATCGAGAAGATTCAAAATATAAAAACAAAAATTTTTGTTTTTTAACAGTCTGGGGAATGGAAGCAGAACTTCCCTTTGGTTCTCCCCGAAAACGACCTTCTTTTTTTGAACCTATTTATAAAGAACTCAAAAAAAGAAATAGAAGGGTAAAAAATAAAATTTTACAAGTTATAAACTTTTTGAAGGAAAGAATAAAATCCTTTATAAAAGTTAGAAAAGAAAAAACAAAATGGGTCACTAAAATGTTTATAGTTATCAAACTCATAATGAAAAACTTGGAAAAAGTAAATCCAATTTTTTTATTTGAGTTGAGGAAAGAAAGAGTATATGAAATGAAGGAAAACGAAAAAGATTTAAAAAAAAATAAAAAGATTCTTCGCGAATCATCTGTTCGAATTCGACCAAAAAATTGGTTAAATTATTCACTAATAGAAAGAAGAATGAAAGATCTTTCTGATAAGACAATAAAAATCAGGAATAAAATAGAACAAAACGAAAAAGAAAAAAAAAAAGATATAGTTCTAATTTATGATAATAAAAGGCCGGAATCACAGAAAGATTTTTTTAAAATCTTAAAAAGGAAAAATATCCGATTAATGCGTAAATCGCACTACTTTATAAAATCATTCATTGAAAAAATATACATAGATATTTTACTATGTACCATTAGCATTCCTAAGATCAATGCACAACTTTTCTTTAAATCAAAAAAAAATATCTTTAATAAATCCATTTACAACAATAACAATAATAAAAGAAATAAAGAACAAGAAGGAATTGATGAAACAAATCAAAATACAATGAAGTTTAATTTTGGTTTGACTATAAAAGAGTTGTTTTCAAATACTGATAATACTGAGAATAGGAATCCAAATTCCGATACTTATTGGAACTTATCTTCCCTATCTCAAGCATATGTATTTTACAAATTATCACAAACCCAATTACTTAATAAGGATCACTTGAGACCTGTATTTCAATATAAAGGAAACTATCCTTTTTTTAAGGAAAGATTAAAAGACTATTGTATGATAATGATACATGGAATATTTGATTCCAAATCAAGACATAATAAAATTCATACGTATGTAATGAACGAATGGAAAAACTGGTTAAAAGGTCATTATCAATACGATCCATCTAAAAAAAAATGGTCTCGATTAGTACCTAAAGAATGGCGAAATAGAATCAATCAACGCTGTATGATTCAAAACCAAAACAAGAGATCAATTCAATTGGATTTATATAAAAAATACCAATTCATTCATTCCATGAAAAAAAATAACTATGCAGCGGATTCTTTTATGAGTCAAAAAGAAAAATGGAAAAAAAATTACAGATATGATCTTTTATCATATAAATACATAAGTGCTCCTAATTCATATATTTCTGGATCAACATTAGAATTTGAAATAAACGGGGACCGAGAAATTCCATATCATTTCAATACATCGAAACCCGAATCATTTTATGTATTAGTAAGTATACCTAGTAATAATTATCTAGAAAAAGGATATATTATTGATAGGAATATAAATTTGGATAGAAAATATTTTGATTGTAGAATTCCTCATTTTTGTTTTAGAAAGAATATTGAGATCTGGACCAATGCACATATTGGTATTGGCATGACGATTCATAAAAATACTAAGACTGAAATTAAAAATTTAAAAAAAATGAAAAAAAAAGATCTTTTTTCTACTACGGTTCATCAAGACATCAAACCATGCAATCAAAAAAGAAACTCTTTTGATTGCATGGGAATGCATCAAGAGGGGTTCTCTGATACTGCATCAAATCATAATACTATATCCAATCTCGAATCTTGGTTCTTCCCAGAATTTGTGCAACTTTTTAACATATATAAGATTCAACCTTGGATCATTCCAATTAAATCACTCTTTTTTAATTTTAATAAAAATGCAAAAATAAATATAAATACAAATAAAAATCCTCATGAATCGTCTAATAAAAAAGATCTTGAATTAGTAAATTACAAGCAGGAAGAACAAGAACAACAGGATCAAGGAAATCTTATATCGAATCTACAAAAACAAAAGAAAAAAAAAGCTGTTGAAGAAGATTACGCAAGATTAGACATAGAAATTAAAAAGGGTAGAAAAAAAAAAAAATATCAATATAAGAGCAAAAAACAAATGGAACTAGATTACCTTTTGAAAAAATATTTCCTTTTTCAATTAAGATGGGCTGATCCCTTGAATCAAAGAATAATGAACAATATTAGGGTATACTGTCTCCTACTTAGACTGATAAACCCAAAGGAAATTGCCATATCCTCGATTCGAAGAGGTGAAATAAATCTAGACGAAATGCTAATTCAAAAGGAGCTAGTTCTTACAGAATTGATAAGAAAGGGAATATTTATTATTGAACCAATTCGTCTATCTATAAGAAGGGACGGAAAATCTATTGTATATCAAACTATGGATATTTCATTGGTTGATAAGAAGAAGCACCAAACAAATAGAAAATACGCAAAAAAAAGACATATTGAGAAAGAGGGGTTTGAAAAATCCATTCCACGATACAGCCATTCTTTTTTTAGTGAAGACAAAAATCATTATGATTTCCTTATTCCTGAAAATATTCTATCTCCTAGGCATCGGAGAGAATTTAGAATTTTAATTTGTTTCAATTCACGGAATTGGAATGTTTTGGATAGAAATCCAAGATTTTGCAATGAAAAGAAAATAAAAAACTGTGGACAATTTTTGAATCAGAACAAGCATATTAAGACCGATGCAAAAAATTTAATTAAATTCAAATTGTTTCTTTGGCCCAATTATCGATTAGAGGATTTAGCTTGTATGAATCGCTATTGGTTTGATACCAATAACAGCAGTCGTTTCAGTATGTCAAGAATACATATGTATTCACAATTCAGAATGAATTCAATTCAAATGAAAAATTAAAAATTTTTTATTTTTATATTTATATTTATAGTAGATTTCCTACATATCGTGTGACATATTCTGTAGATGAAAGCCGAAATATATAGACTGTATAACATTATAATTTCTAACACATGATGCTGATTTCATAGTGTATCCATTTTCACTAGGAGTAGCAGAATCTTTTTAGTTTAAGTAAAACTAAATCGTTCTATTTCGTGAATGCATATATTTATCAGACCCTTTTTATCCAATATACAAATCCAATTTTCAATTGGATAAAATATACAAAACAAATAAACATAAACACATAAACAAAAAACAAATTAGTATATGAATAAATGAAATCCAATTTCGATTTATACTAGATGAAAATAACTGTCATAATAAATCTTATTATTTTTCCTGATCGGTAAAATTCACAGAAAATAAAAATTTTAATTTATTTTATGGTCAAAAATTCATTTATCTCCGTTATTCCACAACAAGAAAAAGAAGAAAATAGTGGGTCTGTTGAATTTCAAGTATTCCATTTCACCAGTAAGATACGGAGACTTACTTCACATTTAGAATTGCACAAAAGAGATTTTTTATCACAAAGGGGTCTACGAATAATTCTGGGAAAACGTCAACAATTATTAACTTATTTGTCAAAGAAAAATAAAGTGCGTTATAAGAGATTAGTGAATCAGTTAGATATTCGGGAACCAAAAACTCGTTAATTTAAATTTAATTTAAATTTATTATTTGAGTTTATTATTATTTATTATATTTATTATTAGCCTTGTTATTTTTTATTTTTTATTTATTATTATATATTATATTTAATATTTAATTATTTTATAATAATTATAATAATTGATAATAATTATTTAATATTTAATAATATAATAGTTTTTTTTATATTTATATTATAGTTATATTATATTATAGTATTATAGTATTATAGTATAGTTATAATAGTATTTTCTTTTTTATAGTATTAGAAATAGTATAATAATTTCTAATATTAGAATTAGAATATTCTTATTTTAATTTTATTCTTTTGATAGAATTTACATTTTATATATGACTATATGAATATGAATAGGATTACTTAGAATTACTAGAATTATACTAAATTCAATTTAAATTAGGATCCATATACCATATATATATGAAAATATAATGAAAATATAATATATTTAATATTAAGAAAATAAACATGATTCGTATGTACAACTCATATTTCATGGTTATTCAAACGTAAATCAAAGGATCTTGGCCCTTTCTCATAAACAGATTTTAAAATCTATTGATTCTATCAATTTTAAGAAATCATTGATTCGTCTGGTATCTACAATAGAAAATATATGATTTCCATCATTTTCTAATTAAAATTTTACCAGATCGAAAATCTTTTGTGTTCAAAACTGAAATTTAGAGATCCAATGTCGCATTCAGTAAAAATTTATGATACATGTATAGGGTGTACTCAATGTGTACGAGCTTGTCCCACGGATGTATTAGAAATGATACCTTGGGACGGATGTAAAGCTAAGCAAATTGCTTCCGCGCCAAGAACCGAGGATTGTGTAGGTTGTAAGAGATGTGAATCCGCTTGTCCAACGGATTTTTTGAGTGTCCGTGTTTATTTATGGCATGAAACAACTCGCAGCATGGGTCTTTCTTATTGATATGTAACAAAAAACTCCCCTTGAATCACTTGATTCCTCTTTACCGAGAAAACTCCGTGCTCGGGACTTCTCCCGAGCACGGAGTTTTCTGGTCAAAATTTATCTTGTCTTTATCACAAGTTATTTTCCTTGGTTAACAATACTTCTGGTTTTGCCGATATTTGTGGGTTCCTCAATTGTCCTTTTCCTTCATACTTCATAAAGGAAATAAGGTGTATAGGAGGGATACTATATGTATATGTATCCTGGAGCTCCCTCTAATGAACTATGTATTTTGTTCCAATTGGACGATCCATTAAACCAATTGAAGGAAGATTATAAATGGAGAAATATTTTTTTATTTTCACTGGAGACTGGGAATCGATGGACTTTCCATAGGACCCATTTTACTGACAGGATTTATCACTTGAACCAACAAACATTAGATTTTTTAAAATTAGCTAATCAATCATATCCCGCAGCATTGGAAATAATATTCCATTTTTGTTTTCTTATAGCTTATGCTGTCAAATCGCCGATGATACCCCTACATACATGGTTACCAGATACCCACGGGGAAGCGCATTACAGTACATGTATGCTTCTAGCTGGAATCTTATTAAAGATGGGAACATATGGATTGATTCGGATCAATATGAAATTGTTAGCTCACGCTCATTCTAGATTCTCTTTCTGGTTGATCATAGTAGGAATAATACAAATCTTTTATGCAGCTTCAACATCTCTTGGTCAACGCAATTTTAAAAAGCGTATTGCCTATTCTTCCGTATCTCATATGGGTTTCATAATTATAGGAATTGGTTCTATAACTGGCATGGGACTCAATGGAGCCATTTTACAAATACTCTCTCATGGATTGATCGGTGCTGCACTTTTTTCTTAGCAGAAACGAGTTGGGAGAGAATACGTTTTGTTTATCTCGACGAGATGGTGGGGAATATCTAGCCCAATGGAAAAAATATTTATATTTACCATGTTTAGTAGTTTCTCGAGGGCTTCTCTTGCATTACCAAGAATGAGTGGTTTTGTTGCAGAATTCTTAGTCTTTTTTGGAATAATTACTAACCAAAAATATCTTTTCATGCCAAAAATGTTAATTACTTTTGTAATAGCAATTGGAATGATATTAACTCCTATTTTTTTATTGTCTATGTTATGTCATATTTTCTATGAATACAAGCTATTCAATATACCAAACTATAAATTTTAATATTCTGGACCGCGAAAACTATTTCTTTCGATCTGTATCTTTCTACCTGTAATAGGAATTGAGATTTATCCTGATTTCGTTCTTCCGTTATCGGTTGACAAGGTACAAGTTATATTAGCTAATAATTTTTATTATTTTTATAGAAAATAGATACTAATTCTTTTTATAGCTTAGATAATTTTAATTAATTAGAAAGAAAGTCTTATAATTCTTTGACTTTCATCTTTTCACGATTCTTCATTGTACAATGAAAAAAATGAAGAGTGAATTAGAATTGTAATGAAATACGTCTAGAGTTTTTGAGAACCATTTGAATAATTTCTCCATTCAAACGGTTTTCAAAAACTCGCACAAATCCTCATTGTCTATCGGACGATGTTTTTATGTGTTCTTCATGTAGTTTATTTTATTCAATTAGATATAAATGGGAATGAACCATAACTATGGAACCCGATTCCTAATAGATTGATCCCAAAATAGCATATCCAAATTAGGAGAAATCCTATAGAAGCCACAAATGCCGAATTTGTGCCTTGGTCTTGCAATTTTTTATTTGTTCTAGTATGTAAATAGATTGCAAATATGGTCCAAGTAATAAATGCCCAAGTTTCCTTAGGATCCCAATTCCAATAAGAACCCCATGCTTCGTTAGCCCATACTGCTCCAGAAAGAATGCCTATGGTTAAAAAGGTAAACCCTAAACTAATGACACGATAACTCCAATAATCCAAACGCTGAATTAATTGATATTTGTAAAAATTTAGAAATGAGAGAAAAGAAGTCTTTTTAAATACACTTTCTTTTTCGTTCAAATATTCTATCGTATCAAAGAAAAATGACTTCCTTAAGCTTATAAAATTCTTGTTTAAAAAAAAATCGATATTTTTTCGAAATGTAATTACTATAAGAGCAACTGATAATAATGATCCGCATAAAAGAACTGCATAGCTCAATAGCATCATACTGACATGCATCATTAACCAGTGAGATTGTAGAGCAGGTACTAATATTGCGGATTGATGCATTTCAATTGAAAGACCTGACGTGGCAAAACCTTGGGTAAAAATGGCACTTGGTGCAGTTATTGCGCTTAAATAATTTTTCTGATTCCCAAGATATGGAATCATATGAATAATGGAGAAACTCCACGAAAGGAAGATTAATGATTCATATAAATTACTTAAGGGAAAATGTCCTGAAGAAATCCAACGAATAACTAAAAACCCTGTTATAGAGAAAAAAGTAGCTATCATCCCCTTTTCTGACGAATTACACAATCCTTCTATTTCATAGACTAATAAGTTCATCAAATGAATCATAATCACAATTGAGATGATCGAAAAGGAAATATGAGTTAATATATGTTCTAAGGTCACAAATATCATAAACATAAAAAAAAGGGTCCCTATTAAATACTAAATAATTGAAATCGGAGATTAAATATATTCTAATATTCTATTAGATCTATTGCGTCTCTTTTTTTTTTTATTTTTTTTAATATTTCTTATTATTATTATATTCTTTTATAATTATTTATTTATAATTTTTAATTATTATATTCTATATCTATAATTCTATATATATATATTATATATTCTAATATTTTTTATTTATTATTGAATCTTTATATTATTGATATTGAATTCAATTAAATTCGTAAGAAGGTTTTTTCTTTCCTATTAATTGTGCTTTTCCATTTCGAAAAGCACAATTTAGGATAAGACAACGAAAAATATTAATACTTAATTATACTAAGATACTAAGATGTTGGATGTCTAAATCATTAGAAAGAAAAATATTTACTTTTTAATTTCGTAATTAAATTGTGAATTGAGATACATAGGGAATCCTAGTTATGTTCATTGAAACATAAATTATTTTTTTTTAATGAAGTGGGAAAGCGTGTAAAAAAGATTAAAAAAATTCGTAATTCTATACGTCGACTGAGAACGGAACTATTGAGCTACAACTTTTCTGGATAAAAAAAGCTAGGTTTCTATTATAGTTATAGTTTATAATACAGAAACGGAAAAGTTTATTATGAAAACTGAACTTACGAAAATACTAACTGAGTATTATTGATATTGAACTTGAACATTTCCATATGAATGGAAATGCATCTTTATTCGTTGTTTCCTAAACTCTATTGAATATAGACAATTCAACATAAATTTACTATTATTCTTTCAGGTAAGCCGCCATGGTGAAATTGGTAGACACGCTGCTCTTAGGAAGCAGTGCTAGAGCATCTCGGTTCGAGTCCGAGTGGCGGCATAAAAAATAATTTTATTATTATTATTAATTATTATTATTATTTATTAATTATTATTATTATATTATTATTATTATATATATTATTTATAATTTTATTATATTATTATTATAATTATATTTATATATTTTTAATTATTTAATTATATGTTTTTAATAATATTTATATATTATTAATATAGCTAAATATAAATAAATATAAATTATATAAATAAAAATATAATAACAATAATAATAATAATAAAAGATACTATATACATTAATAATACATTAGTAAATGTCAATTATTTGTCTTCCAATTAAAAAATATAAATTAAAAAATATAAAATTTTAAGTTCTTTGAGACATATCAATTAAGGTTTTTAAAAAAGTTTTTTTGTCCCACAAAAAAACTTTTTGACTGTCCGGTGGAAACAGATTTAGCTAAAGAAAAAGCTTTTACTGCCGCTAAAGAGCCTTTTTTTTTCCAAAGATTTCTACGAATATGCTTTTTTGACATAGAAGTACGTTTTTTTGGAACTGCCATTCAAAGATAGGTGACTCATTTTTATCGTTGTATGTGAAAGACATATATTGTTCAAAATGGATTACTCTTTATTAGTCAATATCTATAGTGATTCCATCAATATCAATATCAATAATATAAGAGCATAACTTTATTTCAGAATATACAAATAGAATAGAACAAAGAATAAAAGGAAAAAATAAATAAATAAAAAACGAATTAAAATTAAATATCAATATTCTTTAATATTCAATAAAAAATAAATAAAGATAAAATATAAAAATATAAATAAATCTATAACTGAACTATAATAAATTAATAAATCTTAAATTTATAAAACATAAATATATAATATATAAAATATCTATAAATTTTTTAATCTTACATAAATACAATCTAATGTGAAGGGAGAATAAAATTATTAAAAATAAAATATTATATCATTTGACCAACTAATTCCAACTCTTATTAAAAAAAATAAAAAAAAAAAGAGACGCAATAGATCTAATAGAATATTAGAATATATTTAATCTCCGATTTCAATTATTTAGTATTTAATAGGGACCCTTTTTTTTATGTTTATGATATTTGTGACCTTAGAACATATATTAACTCATATTTCCTTTTCGATCATCTCAATTGTGATTATGATTCATTTGATGAACTTATTAGTCTATGAAATAGAAGGATTGTGTAATTCGTCAGAAAAGGGGATGATAGCTACTTTTTTCTCTATAACAGGGTTTTTAGTTATTCGTTGGATTTCTTCAGGACATTTTCCCTTAAGTAATTTATATGAATCATTAATCTTCCTTTCGTGGAGTTTCTCCATTATTCATATGATTCCATATCTTGGGAATCAGAAAAATTATTTAAGCGCAATAACTGCACCAAGTGCCATTTTTACCCAAGGTTTTGCCACGTCAGGTCTTTCAATTGAAATGCATCAATCCGCAATATTAGTACCTGCTCTACAATCTCACTGGTTAATGATGCATGTCAGTATGATGCTATTGAGCTATGCAGTTCTTTTATGCGGATCATTATTATCAGTTGCTCTTATAGTAATTACATTTCGAAAAAATATCGATTTTTTTTTAAACAAGAATTTTATAAGCTTAAGGAAGTCATTTTTCTTTGATACGATAGAATATTTGAACGAAAAAGAAAGTGTATTTAAAAAGACTTCTTTTCTCTCATTTCTAAATTTTTACAAATATCAATTAATTCAGCGTTTGGATTATTGGAGTTATCGTGTCATTAGTTTAGGGTTTACCTTTTTAACCATAGGCATTCTTTCTGGAGCAGTATGGGCTAACGAAGCATGGGGTTCTTATTGGAATTGGGATCCTAAGGAAACTTGGGCATTTATTACTTGGACCATATTTGCAATCTATTTACATACTAGAACAAATAAAAAATTGCAAGACCAAGGCACAAATTCGGCATTTGTGGCTTCTATAGGATTTCTCCTAATTTGGATATGCTATTTTGGGATCAATCTATTAGGAATCGGGTTCCATAGTTATGGTTCATTCCCATTTATATCTAATTGAATAAAATAAACTACATGAAGAACACATAAAAACATCGTCCGATAGACAATGAGGATTTGTGCGAGTTTTTGAAAACCGTTTGAATGGAGAAATTATTCAAATGGTTCTCAAAAACTCTAGACGTATTTCATTACAATTCTAATTCACTCTTCATTTTTTTCATTGTACAATGAAGAATCGTGAAAAGATGAAAGTCAAAGAATTATAAGACTTTCTTTCTAATTAATTAAAATTATCTAAGCTATAAAAAGAATTAGTATCTATTTTCTATAAAAATAATAAAAATTATTAGCTAATATAACTTGTACCTTGTCAACCGATAACGGAAGAACGAAATCAGGATAAATCTCAATTCCTATTACAGGTAGAAAGATACAGATCGAAAGAAATAGTTTTCGCGGTCCAGAATATTAAAATTTATAGTTTGGTATATTGAATAGCTTGTATTCATAGAAAATATGACATAACATAGACAATAAAAAAATAGGAGTTAATATCATTCCAATTGCTATTACAAAAGTAATTAACATTTTTGGCATGAAAAGATATTTTTGGTTAGTAATTATTCCAAAAAAGACTAAGAATTCTGCAACAAAACCACTCATTCTTGGTAATGCAAGAGAAGCCCTCGAGAAACTACTAAACATGGTAAATATAAATATTTTTTCCATTGGGCTAGATATTCCCCACCATCTCGTCGAGATAAACAAAACGTATTCTCTCCCAACTCGTTTCTGCTAAGAAAAAAGTGCAGCACCGATCAATCCATGAGAGAGTATTTGTAAAATGGCTCCATTGAGTCCCATGCCAGTTATAGAACCAATTCCTATAATTATGAAACCCATATGAGATACGGAAGAATAGGCAATACGCTTTTTAAAATTGCGTTGACCAAGAGATGTTGAAGCTGCATAAAAGATTTGTATTATTCCTACTATGATCAACCAGAAAGAGAATCTAGAATGAGCGTGAGCTAACAATTTCATATTGATCCGAATCAATCCATATGTTCCCATCTTTAATAAGATTCCAGCTAGAAGCATACATGTACTGTAATGCGCTTCCCCGTGGGTATCTGGTAACCATGTATGTAGGGGTATCATCGGCGATTTGACAGCATAAGCTATAAGAAAACAAAAATGGAATATTATTTCCAATGCTGCGGGATATGATTGATTAGCTAATTTTAAAAAATCTAATGTTTGTTGGTTCAAGTGATAAATCCTGTCAGTAAAATGGGTCCTATGGAAAGTCCATCGATTCCCAGTCTCCAGTGAAAATAAAAAAATATTTCTCCATTTATAATCTTCCTTCAATTGGTTTAATGGATCGTCCAATTGGAACAAAATACATAGTTCATTAGAGGGAGCTCCAGGATACATATACATATAGTATCCCTCCTATACACCTTATTTCCTTTATGAAGTATGAAGGAAAAGGACAATTGAGGAACCCACAAATATCGGCAAAACCAGAAGTATTGTTAACCAAGGAAAATAACTTGTGATAAAGACAAGATAAATTTTGACCAGAAAACTCCGTGCTCGGGAGAAGTCCCGAGCACGGAGTTTTCTCGGTAAAGAGGAATCAAGTGATTCAAGGGGAGTTTTTTGTTACATATCAATAAGAAAGACCCATGCTGCGAGTTGTTTCATGCCATAAATAAACACGGACACTCAAAAAATCCGTTGGACAAGCGGATTCACATCTCTTACAACCTACACAATCCTCGGTTCTTGGCGCGGAAGCAATTTGCTTAGCTTTACATCCGTCCCAAGGTATCATTTCTAATACATCCGTGGGACAAGCTCGTACACATTGAGTACACCCTATACATGTATCATAAATTTTTACTGAATGCGACATTGGATCTCTAAATTTCAGTTTTGAACACAAAAGATTTTCGATCTGGTAAAATTTTAATTAGAAAATGATGGAAATCATATATTTTCTATTGTAGATACCAGACGAATCAATGATTTCTTAAAATTGATAGAATCAATAGATTTTAAAATCTGTTTATGAGAAAGGGCCAAGATCCTTTGATTTACGTTTGAATAACCATGAAATATGAGTTGTACATACGAATCATGTTTATTTTCTTAATATTAAATATATTATATTTTCATTATATTTTCATATATATATGGTATATGGATCCTAATTTAAATTGAATTTAGTATAATTCTAGTAATTCTAAGTAATCCTATTCATATTCATATAGTCATATATAAAATGTAAATTCTATCAAAAGAATAAAATTAAAATAAGAATATTCTAATTCTAATATTAGAAATTATTATACTATTTCTAATACTATAAAAAAGAAAATACTATTATAACTATACTATAATACTATAATACTATAATATAATATAACTATAATATAAATATAAAAAAAACTATTATATTATTAAATATTAAATAATTATTATCAATTATTATAATTATTATAAAATAATTAAATATTAAATATAATATATAATAATAAATAAAAAATAAAAAATAACAAGGCTAATAATAAATATAATAAATAATAATAAACTCAAATAATAAATTTAAATTAAATTTAAATTAACGAGTTTTTGGTTCCCGAATATCTAACTGATTCACTAATCTCTTATAACGCACTTTATTTTTCTTTGACAAATAAGTTAATAATTGTTGACGTTTTCCCAGAATTATTCGTAGACCCCTTTGTGATAAAAAATCTCTTTTGTGCAATTCTAAATGTGAAGTAAGTCTCCGTATCTTACTGGTGAAATGGAATACTTGAAATTCAACAGACCCACTATTTTCTTCTTTTTCTTGTTGTGGAATAACGGAGATAAATGAATTTTTGACCATAAAATAAATTAAAATTTTTATTTTCTGTGAATTTTACCGATCAGGAAAAATAATAAGATTTATTATGACAGTTATTTTCATCTAGTATAAATCGAAATTGGATTTCATTTATTCATATACTAATTTGTTTTTTGTTTATGTGTTTATGTTTATTTGTTTTGTATATTTTATCCAATTGAAAATTGGATTTGTATATTGGATAAAAAGGGTCTGATAAATATATGCATTCACGAAATAGAACGATTTAGTTTTACTTAAACTAAAAAGATTCTGCTACTCCTAGTGAAAATGGATACACTATGAAATCAGCATCATGTGTTAGAAATTATAATGTTATACAGTCTATATATTTCGGCTTTCATCTACAGAATATGTCACACGATATGTAGGAAATCTACTATAAATATAAATATAAAAATAAAAAATTTTTAATTTTTCATTTGAATTGAATTCATTCTGAATTGTGAATACATATGTATTCTTGACATACTGAAACGACTGCTGTTATTGGTATCAAACCAATAGCGATTCATACAAGCTAAATCCTCTAATCGATAATTGGGCCAAAGAAACAATTTGAATTTAATTAAATTTTTTGCATCGGTCTTAATATGCTTGTTCTGATTCAAAAATTGTCCACAGTTTTTTATTTTCTTTTCATTGCAAAATCTTGGATTTCTATCCAAAACATTCCAATTCCGTGAATTGAAACAAATTAAAATTCTAAATTCTCTCCGATGCCTAGGAGATAGAATATTTTCAGGAATAAGGAAATCATAATGATTTTTGTCTTCACTAAAAAAAGAATGGCTGTATCGTGGAATGGATTTTTCAAACCCCTCTTTCTCAATATGTCTTTTTTTTGCGTATTTTCTATTTGTTTGGTGCTTCTTCTTATCAACCAATGAAATATCCATAGTTTGATATACAATAGATTTTCCGTCCCTTCTTATAGATAGACGAATTGGTTCAATAATAAATATTCCCTTTCTTATCAATTCTGTAAGAACTAGCTCCTTTTGAATTAGCATTTCGTCTAGATTTATTTCACCTCTTCGAATCGAGGATATGGCAATTTCCTTTGGGTTTATCAGTCTAAGTAGGAGACAGTATACCCTAATATTGTTCATTATTCTTTGATTCAAGGGATCAGCCCATCTTAATTGAAAAAGGAAATATTTTTTCAAAAGGTAATCTAGTTCCATTTGTTTTTTGCTCTTATATTGATATTTTTTTTTTTTTCTACCCTTTTTAATTTCTATGTCTAATCTTGCGTAATCTTCTTCAACAGCTTTTTTTTTCTTTTGTTTTTGTAGATTCGATATAAGATTTCCTTGATCCTGTTGTTCTTGTTCTTCCTGCTTGTAATTTACTAATTCAAGATCTTTTTTATTAGACGATTCATGAGGATTTTTATTTGTATTTATATTTATTTTTGCATTTTTATTAAAATTAAAAAAGAGTGATTTAATTGGAATGATCCAAGGTTGAATCTTATATATGTTAAAAAGTTGCACAAATTCTGGGAAGAACCAAGATTCGAGATTGGATATAGTATTATGATTTGATGCAGTATCAGAGAACCCCTCTTGATGCATTCCCATGCAATCAAAAGAGTTTCTTTTTTGATTGCATGGTTTGATGTCTTGATGAACCGTAGTAGAAAAAAGATCTTTTTTTTTCATTTTTTTTAAATTTTTAATTTCAGTCTTAGTATTTTTATGAATCGTCATGCCAATACCAATATGTGCATTGGTCCAGATCTCAATATTCTTTCTAAAACAAAAATGAGGAATTCTACAATCAAAATATTTTCTATCCAAATTTATATTCCTATCAATAATATATCCTTTTTCTAGATAATTATTACTAGGTATACTTACTAATACATAAAATGATTCGGGTTTCGATGTATTGAAATGATATGGAATTTCTCGGTCCCCGTTTATTTCAAATTCTAATGTTGATCCAGAAATATATGAATTAGGAGCACTTATGTATTTATATGATAAAAGATCATATCTGTAATTTTTTTTCCATTTTTCTTTTTGACTCATAAAAGAATCCGCTGCATAGTTATTTTTTTTCATGGAATGAATGAATTGGTATTTTTTATATAAATCCAATTGAATTGATCTCTTGTTTTGGTTTTGAATCATACAGCGTTGATTGATTCTATTTCGCCATTCTTTAGGTACTAATCGAGACCATTTTTTTTTAGATGGATCGTATTGATAATGACCTTTTAACCAGTTTTTCCATTCGTTCATTACATACGTATGAATTTTATTATGTCTTGATTTGGAATCAAATATTCCATGTATCATTATCATACAATAGTCTTTTAATCTTTCCTTAAAAAAAGGATAGTTTCCTTTATATTGAAATACAGGTCTCAAGTGATCCTTATTAAGTAATTGGGTTTGTGATAATTTGTAAAATACATATGCTTGAGATAGGGAAGATAAGTTCCAATAAGTATCGGAATTTGGATTCCTATTCTCAGTATTATCAGTATTTGAAAACAACTCTTTTATAGTCAAACCAAAATTAAACTTCATTGTATTTTGATTTGTTTCATCAATTCCTTCTTGTTCTTTATTTCTTTTATTATTGTTATTGTTGTAAATGGATTTATTAAAGATATTTTTTTTTGATTTAAAGAAAAGTTGTGCATTGATCTTAGGAATGCTAATGGTACATAGTAAAATATCTATGTATATTTTTTCAATGAATGATTTTATAAAGTAGTGCGATTTACGCATTAATCGGATATTTTTCCTTTTTAAGATTTTAAAAAAATCTTTCTGTGATTCCGGCCTTTTATTATCATAAATTAGAACTATATCTTTTTTTTTTTCTTTTTCGTTTTGTTCTATTTTATTCCTGATTTTTATTGTCTTATCAGAAAGATCTTTCATTCTTCTTTCTATTAGTGAATAATTTAACCAATTTTTTGGTCGAATTCGAACAGATGATTCGCGAAGAATCTTTTTATTTTTTTTTAAATCTTTTTCGTTTTCCTTCATTTCATATACTCTTTCTTTCCTCAACTCAAATAAAAAAATTGGATTTACTTTTTCCAAGTTTTTCATTATGAGTTTGATAACTATAAACATTTTAGTGACCCATTTTGTTTTTTCTTTTCTAACTTTTATAAAGGATTTTATTCTTTCCTTCAAAAAGTTTATAACTTGTAAAATTTTATTTTTTACCCTTCTATTTCTTTTTTTGAGTTCTTTATAAATAGGTTCAAAAAAAGAAGGTCGTTTTCGGGGAGAACCAAAGGGAAGTTCTGCTTCCATTCCCCAGACTGTTAAAAAACAAAAATTTTTGTTTTTATATTTTGAATCTTCTCGATCTCTATGATGAGATCGTACCTTAGCTTTTCGCCAAGGTTTTAGACAGAAAGGATATAGAATCTTTATCTGAATGCCGTCTGTTAACCAATCTTGGGGAAATTCTGTTTCTGATAATTGAACACCATTATAGGTGCATTTAATATGCATTTCTCTATTCCATTCCTTCAAATCCTCGTACCACTCGGGGAATTGAAATAATAACATACGTAAAATATTTTTAGCTATTATAAATGAAGGCAATATAATGTATTTTCTAAAAAAAGATTGGATTACTAACATTAAACCTCTTATTGCTTGAGTAAATACAAAGGTATCCCAAGCTTCTGATATTTCTATACGTTCTTTTTTATCCTTTTCTTCTTTTGTTTCTTCATTTTCAAAATGGGAATCTAAAATTTTAAATTTAGATTCTCGTTCTCTCCCCATCCAATTCCTCAAAATAAGATTCTTCATTTCATTAATATGAAAAGAATAAAAAAAAGATGCTTTGTCTATACGGTCCAAAAAAAGTGGGGAATGCACATTTACTTGAAAGAGGTCCCAAGTAACTGTTTTACGTCTTTGAGCGCGCATG